AAACATAGTGGTTGTCTAACGAGATACTATGTAGAATAAGATCGTCAGGTGAGTCACATATTGCGCATTTACCGCTTTCTAATTTTGAAAATTGGATTTAGACTTTATCGACTTATTTCATATCATGGTTCAGGCGTTAAAAATCAGTGAGGTTTACTCTTCCTTTTCGATGCCCGTGGAACTACTATCAATGGTTTACTTCTTGGGAATGTTAAAAAAAAAAAGATTACTACGTGATTTTTTGAATATGCCTATATCTATCGCTTTTGCTTCATTGATTTGATTCTCTCAATAGATACCGAGATTCATATTGGAAATCAAAAATATAGTAATTCAAACTATAAGACATAGGAATAATTCAGATTGATCAGAACAAATAGATATAGCAAATAACTGGAATTGGATGCTATGTCAATCCCATATATGGAATTGATATTCACATATATCAAGATAATATTGTAGATTGATATATAGATCCATATCAAATGCAGCCTCTATCTTTATTTTATTCCCTTTATTTTATTCCAGGGGGCAGCTTTATAACAACAATCTAACTAATAAATAGTATGGTAGAAAGAAATAGATGAATCTTTCTACCATACTATCTATCTATTAGAATACTGCCGATTCTAGTCCACTCATTTCATTTAAGACAGAAAATTGGAATCTTTTTCATTTTATTTCGTCAATTTTGGCTAAGAACTCAGAAGTCAAGTTTCATTCAAATTAGTTAATAATTAATCGTTTTGACTGACTGTTTTTACATAAATGATAAGTAGAAAAGCGGTAGGAACTAGAATAAATAGTGCAGTAGCAATAAATGCAAGAATATTTACTTCCATAATCTCATCGGTTTTTTACTTTGCAATAACTCGGGATTTAATCCCATAGAGATGATAAATCTTTGGCCTGTAAATTCAATGAATGAATATTACCTCTCGATGATCTTGAATCAGATCAATATCATGAATAACAATATCTGAACTATCAAATCAATTCGTCGTCGAGAATTGAATAGTATAACATAGGAAGTTCTTTTATCCATACCGCCCCAAACTTGGATTGCTGACCTAATCCAAAATTCCTTTATTTATTTATCATTTTTTATTATCTGTTCTTTTTTTCTCTCTAATCTATCTAGTTCCTTATTTTATTGTACAATCATCTGATGAAGTCTCATCAAATAGCTCTTCCACTTCCAGTCGTCACATAGTTACAAACCCAAACAAACAATAAAAGCTAAATGAAAAAAGAAATACGGATTTCCCTTTTGCTTTGACAATGGAATTCTTCCCCCGGTCCCCTTCATAAAAAGGGAGAGATTTTTTGATATATTTATTTTATTGGATCCGTCGGGACTGACGGGGCTCGAACCCGCAGCTTCCGCCTTGACAGGGCGGTGCTCTGACCAATTGAACTACAATCCCAGGGAAATACGGGATCTAGCAGAAAATTTGATTTGTTTTTATCTCCGGATCGGGTATTTCTGAAGTACAAAGGGGGTTATATCATCTCATGGCGGATTGGCGAATTATTGGGCCGAGCTGGATTTGAACCAGCGTAGACATATTGCCAACGAATTTACAGTCCGTCCCCATTAACCGCTCGGGCATCGACCCAGGAAGAATCCATTTTCGACTTATTGGTAATCCATGATCAACTTCCTTTCGTAGTACCCTACCCCCAGGGGAATTCGAATCCCCGCTGCCTCCTTGAAAGAGAGATGTCCTAAACCACTAGACGATGGGGGCCTGCTTGACCAACGGCCATCATACTATGATCATAGTATGATCAGTTTTTTGAAATTGTCAATATAATCGAATGATTCTATCCGAGGGATCTTTCCCCCTTCCAGAATTGCATAGAATTGTTTTTTATTCGTCATTGACGAATTATTCATTAGAATCGACATTAGAAATCTAGTAGAAGAGGAGGATTTTTTCTCCAAGAATTTAGTTCAGAAGACAAGTGGAATCTCTTCATTCCATGATTCGATGAAATATCTTGAATTTTCTGTTGAATTGTTAGGTGTATGTACATGTATCAATCAAGTGAATTTTGTTCTGGTGGGATCAATTCAATAAAAGAAAAAAGCAATTCGAGTCGGTCTTGAAACAATTCATTACATTTTCTCCTAGACTTCCTAGGTAAATCCATTTTTTTTATTATTCAACAATGAGCCGCTAGGCACTATGTAGCTACTGCACGTACTTAATGCATATATACTTATGTTTATAATATATGTACATATAGATATTTTATCCACATAGTGAATAATTCCGGAATTCAATAAAAAAGGCCCTTTTAACTCAGTGGTAGAGTAACGCCATGGTAAGGCGTAAGTCATCGGTTCAAATCCGATAAGGGGCTTTGTAAAACCCCAATCTAGTATTCATATTTGATGGGAGAATTGTATTTTTATTTGTAATAAAAAAAGTAACTAACTGGATAATACATTATCATTATACTTAGTTATAAAGTTGAACATTTGTTTAGTCAA